TTCCTTGTCGGCTTTCTGTAAAATACTCGTTTGGGCGAGGGCTTCCAAATACATCGTAAGCTAAACCCGTGCTGACGAATAACCAACCCGCAATAAATAAGGAAGGTATAGTAATGCTATGAATGACCCAGTATCGAATACTGGTAATAATATCCGCAAAAGAACGTTCTCCTGTGCTTCCAGACATGTTGAGCTCCGCATATTCTTGTACAGTCAGGGGGGGGCCGATTCCGTAAAAGATTAAATCAGTAAATGGAAATTTACTGAAACCAATCTTTGTGAGATCGTCAATATTGTACCAAGGGTGTTTTTAGAGTATACCGAATCAGTATAGCTATCCTTCTTCTGACACAGCAATGCAATTTCACAATCAATATCGAAATGAAGTGTTAGATAATTTCTTTCTTCTTTTCTTGTTGCTTGTCGATGTAGAATTTTGTACCATTTAATATAAAATTCCTCAAATTCCTGTAGTATAAGGATTTTCTTCAGTAGAAACTGAAGATCAAGTAAAATGTGAATTCGACAGGTTGGTTTCCAATAATTTATGAAGGAGATTCTCATATTCTTACGATTCAATTAGACGTTACATCTAAAAACATACGTTTTGTGGTTGTATAAGATGTTTTTTGTTGGAATCTTTTTTTTTTTTAGGAATTGGTTGGCCACCCAGTAACAAGTAATAATAGTAGATATTATTCAATGAAAGAACGAGGAACAACGAATAAATAAAAAACAATAAATATTCGTGATGCACGCATTATTCTATTAGCCCCCCAAGGGGGTCCTTCGTGACCTAATTACAAAGATGGGTCTTTGTAATATGGAAAGATAAAATGTAAAACCCAGTTTCGATTGATCTTATCGTGCGATACTTTTTTCTTTTCAATCGCGAGATTATGTGAATGAACTACTACTGAGTTCGCTTTAAAGTAAAAAAAAAGTGCATTAGAAGTGTCGTTCGAAAAAAAAAAAAATGGATTCGATATTTCGATACAATAAAAAACAATCAAACTTATTTTCCAATTTTATTCCAGAGTGATTCAAAGAGAGTTTCATTTTGTGAATGAAGTTATAAAAAACGTTCTTATTATTACTTTATTTATAATTTCTAATATTCTATATATACATATAGTTAGTTATATACATATATTAGTTCAGTCAACTCAAGAGTTGACCGATGAATCTATTGATTCAAAAGCGTGGGATGGGTAAATGTCACAGATGATTAATTGATTTCTTACTTATGTTACTCTATTTTTATTAGTATCGTCTATAATAATTGATGAATCAAATATTTTCAATTGAATTTATCCTTTCAATTGGTTGGTATTTTTGTTTATCCTCGTATCTTTCAAAAATTGAAACTTAGGGAAGTGCTTTAGAAACATATGTATAAAAAGAACATATTTCATTTAGCCTTTTCATGCCTACTATAACTAGTTATTTCGGTTTTCTACTAGCATCTTTGACTATAACCTCAGCTCTATTTATCGGTCTGAGCAAGATACGACTTATTTGAAATTAATTTAATGAACAATTTATAAAAAAATCTTTCTATGGTAGTTCATATATTCTCCAGTCCCTTACCAATTCTTGGTCATTGAGATGTATAGTCAATACAGATTAATATTTAAGGATAAATATTACCTCTCCCTTCCCCCTTTCAAACAAATTGAAATGATTGAAGTTTTTCTATTTGGAATCGTCTTAGGTCTAATTCCTATTACTTTGGCTGGATTATTCGTAACTGCCTATTTACAATACAGACGTGGTGATCAGTTGGATCTTTGATTAATTAACATCTCGTTTTTTATTGACCTCCTACTTCCTTTAATCCGCGGGAGGTCAAATTTAGGTTGCTGCTCAATTATTTTAGTGTAATTTTGACCTCCCGCGATTAACAAGAACACAGAATCACGCCCTGTAGGATTTGAACCTACGACATCGGGTTTTGGAGACCCACGTTCTACCGAACTGAACTAAGAGCGCTTTATTATCACAATAAATATTTTGTAACCCCAATTTATCTTGCATATATATATACTATAAAAAATAAAAATTAAATATTTATTTAATTATGTATGTACAATTTTATTAATTGATCTCAATTGATCCCTCGTTACTGCTCAGAAGATAAGTAATAGGTAGGGATGACAGGATTTGAACCCGTGACATTTTGTACCCAAAACAAACGCGCTACCAAACTGCGCTACATCCCTTTCAATTGGTCTACAGTGTCATTGTAGAGAATCCCTGCCTTGTTTTCCACATCTTTATTTCCTACATTGATATACACAAACTATCTTATCATTTCTTCCTTCTTCCTTTTGGTCTCATATATCATATAACAAACATATAATATGGTAAAAGACTTATATAAAGTATGAAATTAATATGAAATCTACCACAAAAAATTAATATTTTTTAGGAATTTAAGGCGGAAATGGACGTATTTTTTTCTTTTAATAAATATCTATTTTGTACATTTCAATTTGAATTAGGAACTCCGCGTACAAGTGGTAAGTCATTAACTACATATACACATCCGGTCATATATGTATTACCATTAGGTATTACAAATTACAATAAAATTACAATAACGAATACAGAAAGAGGAGTTTTTAAAATGCGAGATCTAAAAACATATCTCTCCGTGGCACCGGTAGTAAGTACTCTATGGTTCGGGTCTTTAGCAGGTTTATTGATAGAGATCAATCGTTTTTTTCCGGATGCGTTGATATTCCCCTTTTTTTCATTCTAGCTATTGATATGGGAAGGGGGAAGAAGATTAGAGATACAATCAAATATCTGTAACTAATCCCTACCCCTCCCTTCTTTTTTTCTTTGTTTTTTCTTTTTTTCTTTTTTTACTTATTCTTTCTAAAAAAAAAAAAAAAACAAAGAAAAAGCGGTTTCACCCTCAGTGAAACTATGACCTCGGGCTCAGGCTCAAATTAAATTAATAATAGAACGGAAATGCGGTGGTTGGGGCAACAATATCATACAAGATACTTAACTGAAAATGAAATACTGTACGGCAATTAAAAATTATAAATATAGTTAGAAATCATTATATTACTTATTATTTATTACTATATTGATTGCAACAAAATATTTCTTTCATAATTTGATTTCGAGTTACCTGCTTCTATTTTTGTGTCCTTTCTTCTTCCTTGCTTCGGGTCGGAAAATTAAAGAATTGAGTGAATCAAAAACCAAAGGAGGTTCATGGCTAAGGGTAAAGATGTCCGAGTAACGGTTATTTTGGAATGTACCAGTTGTGTTCGAAATCGTGTTAATAAGGAATCAATGGGCATTTCCAGATATATTACTCAAAAGAATCGACACAATACGCCTAGTCGATTGGAATTGAGAAAATTCTGTCCCTGTTGTTACAAACATACGATTCATGGGGAGATAAAGAAATAGATCGAACCGATCGCTCGTGTGTCAGTCTTCCAAGGAAGATGAAAAATTACATATTATATATAACAATATATATAATTTATTTTAATTTATTTTTTAATTTATTTAAATATAAACAAATAAATAGAAACAAACCAAATCCTATTTCGATCGGATCAAAGATGATGTAGAATTAAGAAATAGGATTGGGATTTTCAGGATAAGGAATAAACAAACCATGGATAAATCCAAGCGAATCTTTCTTAAATCTAAGCGATCTTTTCGTAGGCGTTTGCCTCCGATCCAATCGGGGGATCGAATTGATTATAGAAACATGAGTTTAATTAGTCGATTTATTAGCGAACAAGGAAAAATATTATCTAGACGGGTGAATAGATTGACCTTAAAACAACAACGATTAATTACTATTGCTATAAAACAAGCTCGTATTTTATCTCCGTTACCTTTTCTTAATAATGAGAAACAATTTGAAAGAAGCGAGTCAACCGCTAGAGCTGCTGGTCTTAGAACCAGAAAAAAAATAGGTTGACTCTTCAATTGAATTGAATCAAAATAAAATTCCAATCCAAACTCAAATGCGGATTGACGTTTTTTTTTTTGTTCGAAAAATCGTAAAATCGAAATGTCCTGTCGTAAGAAAAAAAATAGGAGAAGAGGAATAAATATTTTATATTTAACGTCTTTCTTCATTTTGATGACTTTATCATATTTTATCATACTAATTTCTACTCTACCTTCCCAGAGTTCATTCTCCAGGGAACTCCATTTAAACTATTCCAACGGATTCCTTCCAATCTCTTTATTTTATGATCTCATTGGAAATCATATAAAGACAACTCTTATTTAATATAGCTATTTGTGCAAGTATTTTACGATTAAGAAGTAACTGTCTCTTGTACAGATTGTGTATAAATTTACTATAACTAAAGTATACTTTATTCTCGCGAATTACTGCATTTATCCGAGTGATCCACAACCGACGAAAATCTCTCTTTTGTCTACCTCTATCCCGATGAGCCGAAACCAAAGCTCTTATTTTCTGTTGAGTAATAGTACGAGTAAGTCTTGAATGAGCCCCTCGAAAGGTTGATGCAAATAAACGAATTTTTGTTCTACGTCTTCGAGCTATATACCCTCGTTTAATTCTGGTCATTGAATAAATGAAACTTTGATGAATAACTAATCGATTTCCTTTCTTTCAGTTATTCCCTTCCCGTATCCTAGTCTATTAATAACAAAACGGATTCTTCCAATGTATAAAATTTTAATTCCAATGGCTTTTGCTACTATAACCTTCCCGACCACGATTTTTTTTTTTTTCTAGGTGAAATGCCTAGAAAAAATTGTATTGATATTAGGTATCAAAACCACATAAAAGTTGTAAATATAAATGGATATAGTGGGTTCCATCGTTTCTATGGTTACTTCTTAAACGGTGAGGTCCTCTCTATACACCGGAGCCCTTCTTTCATTTAATCAATGTTATTGTTAACTTGTACAGTTCACACTCTTTGGCTCTACCCATAATTATCCAGTACGAGGTCTTTCACAATGAGATCTACTTATACAGTAACGGTATTTAATTATGAAGATTAGCTGAGTAGCTGACCCTGTTAGTCCGTTCTTGCAAGAGTAAGGCATAATTTTTCTGCTTTTTAAAATAGTATTTCCCCTGCTTAATGGATATCATTTGCTATCAATGGAGAATTCTTTCTCATCTTAAATTTAAAACGGAGTTGATTGGATTTGCACCAACGGAAACCATACATTTGATACCACAATAGAAGGATAGATCTTTTTGATTTTTAGATATTGAATGGAGTTCTTCCATTCTAGTCTATTCACTGGTACTGATCGTTGATACTGGATCAATTGTTTTCTTTCTTTTGTCCTAGCCCATGATCTGAACGAGTCGCACATACACCCTAGTACATGTTCCTCGTCGCTGAGGACATCCCCCAAGAGCGGGGGATTTCGTGACATTTCTGATTGGCTGTCTTGTGTTTCTAATAAGCTGTTTAATAGTTGGCATATTGAATCATATACATAATGGGCTGGTTTAGATCGATCTTAACCGGATGATTATGAATTATTTTATTTCTATATTAATAGATTAATGAATAGAATCTTAAATCAGATTAATGAATAGAATATTAAATCCGGTAAGAAGATAAAATCTCAAATCACCAATTCGTCTGAAATTTTTGTTATTTTTTCTTTTTTATTCAGTCGCTACAAGATCAACAATTCCATGAGCTTGGGCTTCTGTTGCTGACATAAAAACATCTCTTTCCATATCTTCGGATACAACCCATAAGGGTTTGCCTGTCCTTTGTACATAAACCCTTGTGACGGTTTCGCGCAGCTTCAAAAGTTCTTCCGCTTCCAAGATAAATTCTCCCGTCTGTGCCTCATAAAAAGAACTAGCAGGTTGATGGATCATTACCCTGATGATATAACATAATAAATGTTTATTCTATCTCGCATGATGATAAGGTGAAGAGATAAAGAATAATAAAATATATAATTGAACAACCGTACAGGCATCTTTTACGCATTGCATACGGCTCTATAATGGAATTCGTTTTTACCTTACTTAAATATCAAATAAATTAAATTTAAATTAAATATAGGGTCTATCAGACTCGGGTTGGTAAATGATCCAATAACCACCCTTCTTTTTGTTTTTGGAGTAGTTCAAAAATACTATGATGGCTCCGTTGCTTTATATATTTATTTCGTCTGTTATTTAGCAATCCCAAAGTTTCTTTTTTTTTTTCAAATAAAAAAACAAGATTTTTTTTATTTTCATATTCTTTCATAACCTAAATATTGTTAAGAGCCTCCCGGCGTGAAAACAAAAAAGTTTGTGACGCTGAAATAGGCCTCCCGATAGATTAGATAAAATCGGAAATACCTTTTATCTCATACTACTCTTTCGATACATAATTTAAGGGTTAAAAAAATTTATCATATCGAATTCGAAGTGCCATGCTATTATTACTTAATATTAATATTTCATATAGCGCGAAGGCATAGTCTTCTTTTTTCTCTCAAATCAAATAAAAAACTCATTGGCGCCAAGCGTGAGGGAATGCTAGACGTTTGGTAATTTCTCCTCCGACCAGAATAAAAGATCCCATTGAAGCGGCTAATCCCATGCATATTGTCTGTATATCTGGTCGCACAAATTGCATAGTATCATAAATAGCTACTCCGGGTATTACCCATCCGCCAGGAGAATTTATAAACAAATATAGATCTTTGGTATCATCCTCTATACTGAGATATACCATAAGACCAATAAGTTGATTCGAGATCTCGCTATCAACCCCTTGGCCTAAAAAAAGTAATCGTTCTCGATAAAGTCGGTTGATTGGGATAAAGTTGTATCCCTTAGAAACCGTACATGCACCTTTTGATGCATACGGTTCAACAAAAATAACGAAAAAAAAAAAAAGAATCAATGTGTAGATGTAGATTCTAGCGCTTTCTTTTATTTATTTATTTTTTTTTTCATACCAGGCTTTTAACTTATAAAAAGGGGCTTTTCTTTCATTTTTCAAAAAAGATGGGTTTTGGCCTGTTTTGTTTATCTATAAAAAAAAATTACTAAATTTATCTAACTAACTTTTCATTGATGTATTGTTTCATCGAGATACAATCTCAATCGCGATGTAATTTTCTTGTTCCTGAATGGGCTTCTTCAATTTTTTTAGGTTTATGCTCTACTCCGAGTAAAGATCCGCCCGATTTGGATTTGCACATATATGACAAATGCCCCAATACCACGTCCTTTTGCTACGACTTCCTTTTTACAATTTATTTCATGTCTTACAACAGATATTCAATGCATTCATCATATTACTCGATTGATTAACAGTTTGAGATCACTTCTATTATAAATATATAAAGAAATAGAATATGATAGAACTAGTAATCATAAATAGATTTTTTACCGGTTTTTTTCTAAACGGAGCCTGGATACTTCATTTTATTGGCCTAACCAAGATAACCATAAATTATTCTAATTGATAATATTAATCTGTATACCCTCCCGAAAAAATGGATCTAATTGAACTTCACGCTCCAAATTTTTGATAATTCAATCAATCTTTCTTGGGCGAAGGGGAGGATATCTCGATCGGGGAAGAGAATGGGGAAATACCATATGACCCAATATATCTGACAAGTCGCACTATATGTCAATCCACAATGCATCTTCCTCTCCAGGACTTCGAAAAGGTACTCTTGGAACACCAATAGGCATTAAATAAAAGAAAAATTAAGTACTATATCTCACTTTGATGTGAAAGCGTAACAATGGATTTAGTGTCCTACTAATATTGGCCTTTATCAGATTTTATCCATAGATTGACTAAGTTTATAAAAAAAGATAAAGAAGACAAAATGAATAAAGGAAAATTATTACAAATAAGTCCTTTGAATGATGAACAAATATATATATGCATTCACTCATATAAAATGGTATCAACTCCCCTACCATTGCGTATTGGTCCTTATCGGGTGTAGAATAGATCTGCTTCTTTTTGTTCCTACGAACAAAATAGTTTCATTATTACTAAAAGTAATTGAAAAGAATCAAACAAATCAAACAAATATTAATTCTTTCCCCAAGATAATCCACTAAAAAGAGGGTCCACAGCATAGTTTTTTCCAATGCAATAAAGTTACATTGTGTCTATTTTTCATTGATAAAGGGGTATTTCCATGGGTTTGCCTTGGTATCGTGTTCATACCGTCGTATTGAATGATCCCGGTCGTTTGATTTCTGTCCATATAATGCATACAGCTCTGGTTGCTGGTTGGGCCGGTTCGATGGCTCTATACGAATTAGCAGTTTTTGATCCTTCTGATCCTGTTCTTGATCCAATGTGGAGACAGGGTATGTTCGTTATACCCTTCATGACTCGTTTAGGAATAACCAATTCATGGGGCGGTTGGAGTATCACAGGGGGTACTGTAACGAATCCGGGTATTTGGAGTTACGAAGGTGTGGCCGGGGCACATATTGTGTTTTCGGGCTTGTGCTTTTTGGCAGCTATCTGGCATTGGGTGTATTGGGATCTAGAAATATTTACTGATGAACGTACAGGAAAACCCTCTTTGGATTTGCCTAAGATCTTTGGAATTCATTTATTTCTATCAGGGGTGGCTTGCTTTGGTTTTGGTGCATTTCATGTAACAGGATTGTATGGTCCTGGAATATGGGTGTCCGATCCTTATGGACTAACTGGAAGGGTACAATCCGTAAATCCAGCGTGGGGTGTGGAGGGTTTTGATCCTTTTGTTCCGGGAGGAATAGCCTCTCATCATATTGCAGCAGGGACCTTGGGCATATTGGCGGGTCTATTCCATCTTAGTGTACGTCCACCTCAACGCCTATACAAAGGATTACGTATGGGAAATATTGAAACCGTCCTTTCCAGTAGTATTGCTGCTGTCTTTTTTGCCGCTTTTGTAGTTGCTGGAACTATGTGGTATGGTTCAGCAACTACCCCGATTGAATTATTTGGTCCCACTCGTTATCAATGGGATCAAGGATACTTCCAACAAGAAATATATCGAAGAATTGGTGCTGGGTTGGCTGAAAATCAAAGTTTATCTGAAGCTTGGTCTAAAATTCCCGAAAAACTAGCTTTTTATGATTACATCGGCAATAATCCGGCAAAGGGGGGGTTATTCAGAGCGGGCTCAATGGACAACGGGGATGGAATAGCTGTTGGGTGGTTAGGACATCCTATCTTTAGAGATAAAGAGGGGCGCGAACTTTTTGTACGTCGTATGCCTACTTTTTTTGAAACATTTCCGGTTGTTTTGGTAGACGGAGACGGAATTGTTAGAGCCGATGTTCCTTTTAGAAGGGCGGAATCTAAATATAGTGTCGAACAAGTAGGTGTAACTGTCGAGTTCTATGGCGGCGAACTCAACGGAGTCAGTTATAGCGATCCCGCTACTGTGAAAAAATATGCTAGACGTGCTCAATTGGGTGAGATTTTTGAATTAGATCGTGCTACTTTGAAATCCGATGGTGTTTTTCGTAGCAGTCCACGGGGTTGGTTTACTTTTGGACATGCTTCGTTTGCTTTGCTCTTCTTCTTCGGACACATTTGGCATGGTGCTAGAACCTTGTTTCGAGATGTTTTTGCTGGTATTGATCCAGATTTAGATGCTCAAGTGGAATTTGGAGCATTCCAAAAACTTGGAGATCCAACTACAAGAAGACAAGTAGTCTGATACAATATGCTTTGTTACTTGTTACTTTTCATTTTTATTTTCTTTTTGTGATTTTTCGATGGGGTACCAGATAAATCTTGATTTGAATCACTGCCTTTTCTTTGACTCTTGTTCTTTATTTATCCGGGAGACGATCCCAAATAAACAGGTATGGAAGCTATAATTGTAAACCACGATCGAATCTATGGAAGCATTGGTTTATACATTCCTTTTAGTCTCAACTCTAGGAATAATTTTTTTCGCTATCTTTTTTCGAGACCCGCCTAAAGTTCCAACTAAAAAGGTGAAATGATTTGTCATTATCTCAATTGAAGTACGGATCCTCCCAATATTGGGAGGATCCGTACTTCAACTAGTCCCCGTGTTCCTCGAATGGATCTCTTAGTTGTTGAGAGGGTTGCCCAAAAGCAGTATATAAGGCGTACCCAGTAAAACTTACAAGTAAACCAGATAAAAAGATGGCAACTAGGGTTGCTGTTTCCATGATTATATAGTTTTAAGACATTATAAAGTTTTAAGACCTCAATGGATCTATGATAAGATCATTTATTTACAACGGAATGGTATACAAAGTCAACAGATCTTACTGAATATAAAATATTATGGCTACACAAACCGTTGAAGGTAGTTCTAGATCTGGCCGCCCAAAACGAACTAATGCGGGGAGTTTATTGAAACCATTGAATTCAGAATATGGTAAAGTAGCTCCTGGGTGGGGAACTACTCCTTTGATGGGTCTCGCAATGGCTCTATTCGCGATATTCCTATCTATTATTTTGGAGATTTATAATTCTTCCATTTTACTGGATGGAATTTCAATGAATTAGATTCCCAAGAACCATTAACTGGCTTTTTCAATACAAAGTGAAGCGTTTAGGTTTCTGATTTTTATCCCATTCTATTTTGGTAGTTTGACCGTGGAATTTCTTTGTTTCTGTATTTCCGGAATATGAGTGTGTGACTTGGTATAAATGATCCTATGGATAGTACAGAGAATGGGTCTGTCATCTTGATAGAGATGGTTTTACTTCGTCGGATATTCATTCTAGTATCTGGAGCACGGAATATATGAAATAGATTACTATTAGAACTATGATTCATACTTAATAGTCAGACCTCGTGTCCGGACTTCAAAAAATTTTTTCAAAGAGTTAGAAGTTATAAATAGAAATATTTTTATTCTTTCAAACTTTCGTTTATGCTTATTTTGATCAAAGGACAAAACAAAGGTTTCTTTGGTTTGGATTTTTAGTCATTATATCTATTCATTGAATAAGTGATGATCCAATGGTTCTTACTCAGGGAATTTTGGGACTTAGACTTAGTTTGAAAGGGTTTTATTGAATCATCGTGGTTTTAGTATGAATCTGAGGTTTTAATCAATTCTATAGGGTCTTAACAAGAGAATTCCTATCAATAATAAAGAAAACAGCAGTAAAGCCGCATTACACATAAATAACACCAAAGAAAATAGGTAAATAGAAGATTCAAGAGGCCTATAACGATCAATATATAGACGAATGAGCCGACTTGATTTTTTGGCATTATAACCACAAAGAAGAGCTTTCGGATTTTTATTCTTTAGTATCTTCAAAAAAAAATTGAATCATAAATCATAGAATTAATAAACTTCAAACTTTATATTACACACATCCGTTAGAACTAGTATTTGGGTGTTTCTGTTTGAGCCGTACGAGATGAAATTTTCATATACGGTTCTCCGGGGGGGTCCCCTTGATTTACCTATCTCAATAAAATCTATGATTGGTTCGAAGAACGTCTTGAGATTCAGGCAATTGCCGATGATATAACTAGTAAATATGTTCCTCCTCACGTCAACATATTTTATTGTCTAGGGGGAATTACGCTTACTTGTTTTTTAGTACAAGTAGCTACCGGGTTTGCTATGACTTTTTATTATCGTCCGACCGTTACGGAGGCCTTTGCTTCTGTTCAATATATAATGACTGAAGCTAATTTTGGTTGGTTAATCCGATCAGTTCATCGATGGTCGGCAAGTATGATGGTCCTAATGATGATCCTGCACGTATTTCGCGTGTATCTCACCGGCGGCTTTAAAAAACCTCGTGAATTGACTTGGGTTACAGGTGTGGTTTTGGGTGTATTGACCGCATCTTTTGGTGTAACTGGTTATTCCTTACCTCGGGACCAAATTGGTTATTGGGCAGTAAAAATTGTAACAGGCGTACCAGACGCTATTCCTGTAATAGGCTCGCCTCTGGTAGAGTTATTACGCGGAAGTGCTAGTGTAGGACAATCCACTTTGACTCGTTTTTATAGTTTACACACTTTTGTATTACCTCTTCTTACCGCCGTATTTATGTTAATGCACTTCCCAATGATACGTAAGCAAGGTATTTCTGGTCCTTTATAAAGAATATATACCATCTTGTAATCAATCATCTATCACTTGGGGTAGGAACACTAGTATTTCATTGCTACAAATATGGATTATTGAAAAAAAAATAAGACATGTATTGGGATATTTCTCTTCAACTCTACAAAAATGTATTATTTTTTTGACACTCATAGTTGAAGTGAATTTTCCGAAGATAAAATGGATTATGGGAGTGTGTGACTTGAACTATTGATCGGGCCTTGCAGATATATGTCCTTATCTATCTGCCACATTTGAATTCACAACAAAAAAATGTGTCTTTGTTCCAACCACCGCGTAAGCCCCATACAGAAGATAGGCCGGTTCGTTTGAAGAGAATCTTTTCTATGATCAGACCCGATCATGTCGTGTATGATATGAACAGGCTCCGTAAGATCCAGTAGAATAAGTGATT